TCCGATTTTGGGTGGCTTTAAAATGAATTAGAATTAAGAAATAGGATTTTAGGGATAAGGAATAAATTAAACAAACAAACCATGGATAAATCCAAGCGACCTTTTCTTAAATTCAAGCGATCTTTTCGTAGGCGTTTGCCCCCGATTCAATCGGGGGATCGAATTGATTATAGAAACATGAGTTTAATTAGTCGATTTATTAGTGAACAAGGAAAAATATTATCAAGACGTGTGAATAGATTGACCTTGAAACAACAACGATTAATTACTCTTGCTATAAAACAAGCTCGTATTTTATCTTTGTTACCTTTTCTCAATAATGAAAAACAATTTGAAAGAACCGAGTCGACCGCTAGAACTACTGGTTTTAAAGCCCGAAATAAATAGGCTTACTTTTTCTTCACTTGAATCATAATTACAAGAATCTAGATTTGAGTGAATCTAGATTTGAGTATCGTGTCGTAAGAAAAAAACGAATCGGAAAAAAAGAAATCTGTTTTTATTGAATTGAACGTGTTCATTCATTTTGACTACTTTAGCATATTTTCTCATACTAATTTATACTCTACCTTCCCGGAGTTCATTCTCCGGGTAACTCAATTTAAATTATTCTGTTGGATTCTTTCCAATCTACTTCCTTTATGATTTATGATTTCGTTCGAAATCATATAAAGACAATTCCTATTTAATATAGCTATTTGTGCAAGTATTTTACGGTTAAGAAGCAACTGTCTCTTGTACAGATCGTGTATTAATCTACTATAACTATAGGATACTCCCCTTTCGCGAATTACTGCGTTTATCCTAGTGATCCACAAACGACGAAAATCTCTCTTTTTCCTATCCCTATCCCGATGAGCTGAAACTAAAGCTCTTATTTTCTGTTGAGTAATAGTTCTAGTAAGCCTTGAATGAGCCGCTCGAAAGCTTGATGCAAATAAACGAATTTTTGTTCTACGTCTCCGAGCTATATATCCCCGTTTAATTCTGGTCATTGAATAAATGAAACTTTGACGAATAACTAATTGATTGCCTTTCTTTCAGTTATTCTTTTCCCCTTCCTAGTCTATTAATAACAAAACGGATTTTTCCAATGTATAAAATCAAAATTCCAATGGCTTTGGCTACTCTAACCTTCCCGACCACGATTTTTTCTTTTTTTTTAGGTATTTCACTGCGAAATAAGACAGAAATAAGAAATTGTATTTTCCTAGGTATCAAAAATATAGTAAATAAAAGAAATAAAAAAAGAAATAGTGGGTTCCTTCGTTTCTATGGTTACTTCTTAAACGGTGAGGTCTTCTCTATACACCGGAGCCTTTACTTTATACTTTAATTTAATATATTTAATATTTAATCAACTAAATATTTAATCAACTAATTGATGTTATTGGGAACTTGTATAGTTCACACGCTTTGGCTCTACCCATGAATTATCCAGTAATAGGTCTTTCACAATCAGATCTACCTATACAGTAACGGTATTTAATTAGGAAAGTTTGCTGGGTAGCTGACCCTCTTAGTCCGTTCTTGCCAGATTGGGGGCCTACCTAATCTTTATGTTTTATGCTTTTTAAATAAGATTTCCTCCGCTTAATGGATAACCATTTGTTACCAATGGAGAATTTCTTATCATCTTAAATTAAGTTGATTGGATTTACACCAACGGAAACCATAAACTTCATACACAATAGGGGGATATGGTAGAGTTTTTTTTTTTTAATAATGAATGGAGTTCCTTTTTCCATCCTATCCCATTCACCGGTACTGATCATTGATACTGTAAAAGTAGTTTTCTTGCTTTTGTGCCAGCTCATGATCTAAACGAGTCGCACATACACCCTAGTACATGTTCCTCGACGCTGAGGGCACCCCCGAAGAGCGGGGGATTTTGTGACATTTCTGATTGGCTGTCTTGTATTTCTAATAAGTTGTTTAATAGTTGGCATGTTGAATCGTATACATAATATGATAGGTTGGTTTAGATTGATCCTAACCAAATGATGGTGAATTACTTCTATTTAATTGAATATTCAATTCGAAGATAAAATCGCAAATCACAACAGCTTTGCGTAATTTGCGTACATTTTATTTGCCTTTTTTCTTCCGTCAACCGCTACATAATCAACAATTCCATAATTTAGGGCTTCTGTTGCTGACATAAAAACATCTCTTTCCATATCTTCGGATATAACCCAGAAGGGTTTGCCCGTTTTTTTTTCATAAATCCTTGCGAGGATTCCACGCAGTTTCAGCATTTCTCCCGCTTCCACGACAAATTCGCCTACTTGTGCCATATAAAAACCACTAAAAGGTTCATGCATCATTACCCTGATGATATAACAAAATAAAAGCTTCTCCTATCTCGTATGATAAAGCAAAGAGAAAAGAAAAATAAAGACTAGAAAAAAGATAGAATTGAACAACCGTACAGGCATCTTTTGTGCATACGGCTCTACAAGAAAATTGACCCCTCTCCTTTCTATTGAAGAAAGAGAAAAAGAGAATCTATCAGACTCAGATGGGTAAATAATCAAATTGCCATCCTTCCTTTCGGAGTAGTTCAAAAATACTATGATGGCTCCGTTGCTTTATATGTTTATTTTTTCTTTTTTTTTTTCTGTGATTCAGCAATCCCAAAGTTTCTTTTTAATCCGATCAAATAAGGAAAAAATATTTTTTTTCGTACTCTTTCATAACATAAATATTGTTAAGAACTCTCCGGCATGAAAACAAAAAAGTTTGTGACGCTGAACTGAACTCCCGATAGATAAGAGAAAATCGGAAGTACCCCTTATCTCATACTACTCTCTCGATACAGAATCTAATGTTTTGAAAAAAAAAACAATCCAAAAATTTCGCATATCGAATTCGAAGTGCCATGCTATTATTACTTAGTATTCATATGGCGAAGGCATAGTCTTCTTTTTTCTCTCAAATAAAAACCTCATTGGCGCCAAGCGCGAGGGAATGCTATACGTTTGTTAACTTCTCCTCCGACCAGGACAACAGATGACATTGAAGCGGCTAATCCTATGCATACTGTATGGATATCTGGTCGCACATATTGCATAGTATCATAAAGGGCGAGCCCAGGTACTACCCAGCCCCCAGGAGAGTTTATAAACATATACAGCTCTTTGTCCTCATCCTCCATACTGAGATATATCAGAAGACAAATAAGTTGATTTCCAAGACCAGTACCAATCCCTTGGCCTAAAAAAAGTAATCTTTCTCGATAAAGTCGGTTGATTAGGGTAAAATTGTATCCCTTAGGAACCGTACATGCGCCTTTTGATGCATACGGTTCAAAAAAATTGTGAATCAATGTATAGATTCCAGTCCTCTTTCCTTTTTTCTAGAAGGGTTCTTTCTTATTTCTAACGAAAGGGCTTTTCTTCGATTTTTCAATAAAGACGAGTTTTTACTCCTTTTTTAGATTTTCCATTATAAAATTCGAAGTTATAGGAAAGGGTCATTAAACTTATCGAATTAACTTCTCATTGATGTATTCTTTCATCGAGATTTAATCCAAACCGCGATGATATTTTCTTGTTCCTGAATGGGTCTTTTTCATCTTTTTAGGTTTATGCTCTACTCCGGGTAAAGATCCGCCCGATTTGGATTTGTACATATAGGACAAATGCTCCCATTACCATTTTTTTTTGTATTTCTTTTTTTTTCAATTCATTTTATACAAGTATTTATTAGAGTTGAGATAACTTTGCTTGACAATTAGGATCTCTTTACAAAGAAAAATATGAATAGCAATCATAGATATCTTACCACTCCAATTGGGTTTTTTCTAAACAGAGCCTGGATACTTCATTTTTTTAGTCCAACCAAGTCAACCATAAATTATTCTAATTGAATTATTCTAATTGATAATAGTAATAAGAATCCCCTTAAAAATGGATCTAATTGCACTTCACGCTCCAAATTTTGGATGATTCAATTTATCTTTCTTGGGCGAAACGGGGGATATCTCGATCGGGGGAGAGAACGGGGAAATACCATATGACCCAATATATCTGACAAGTCGCACTATATGTCAGTCCAAAGTCGACGTCGAATTCCACGCCTCTTTATTTTAACTTTTGGAATACCAATAGGCATTAAATGAAAGAAAGAATTAAATACTATATTTCACTTTGAGGTGGAAACGTAACAATTTTTTTTATTGTCTTTATAATATTCATATTGGTTTTTTTCGTATTTATTTTATCCATAGATTCTAAAAATTCATAAAGAAAGACAGAATAAATAAACTCAAATTATTAGGAATAGGTCTTTCTAATGATAAATAAGTATGTATGGACTCATTCGCTCATAGAAAATGGGATCAACTCCCCCATTGCGTATTGGTACTTATCGAGTATAGAATAAATCTGCTTCTCTTTGTTCCTACGAACAGAATTGTTCCATTATTACCAACAGAATAGAAACCCTTGTTCGGAAATAATCGACTCAACAAGAGTGGTCCATAGGATAGTCATATTATAGTCTTTTCCAATGCAATAAAGTTATGTAGTGTCCATTTATCTTTGATATATATAAGGGGTATTTCCATGGGTTTGCCTTGGTATCGTGTTCATACCGTTGTATTGAATGATCCCGGTCGGTTGCTTTCTGTTCATATAATGCATACAGCTCTGGTTGCTGGTTGGGCCGGTTCGATGGCTCTGTATGAATTAGCAGTTTTTGATCCTTCTGATCCTGTTCTTGATCCAATGTGGAGACAGGGTATGTTCGTTATACCCTTCATGACTCGTTTAGGAATAACCAATTCATGGGGCGGTTGGAGTATCACAGGGGGGACTGTAACGAATCCAGGTATTTGGAGTTACGAAGGGGTAGCGGGAGCACATATTGTGTTTTCTGGCTTATGCTTTTTGGCAGCTATCTGGCATTGGGTGTATTGGGATCTAGAAATATTTTGTGATGAACGTACAGGAAAACCCTCTTTGGATTTGCCAAAGATCTTTGGGATTCATTTATTT